TTGAATTGAAATTCACTAACTCAAGTTTCTCTTTTGCTAAAGAAGATAGATAGGGATCAAAAAAACACTCAAATCATAACCGAAAAATGCATTGTGAAAGAATCCATCGTTTCTTTTTTCGTTCGGAAAATGAAAATCGAATCGAACAAGAAAAAGAATCTCAACAGTCTTTCTTCTTTTTATTCTTGCTTGAATAGAAAATATTTTACTAGAATTACTAGAATGAAAAAGGTCTTTTTGTTTTCAAATCAGATATCAGATAAATCATTATTTATCTAGAATTTCTTCGAACCAAAAAAGGGGCCCGGCTCGGTACTGATCAGGCCAGGCCATCAGACTAAGAAGGGTCTTTGGAACAAAATCAACCCAAAACAAAGGGGGTCCTCCTTCTTTTTTTCTTTAGTTCGATTGTTGGCGTCTTCGAGCCCCTTTTTAGATTTAGATAAAGGAAATTCCTCGATTTGTGAACCTCTATCGAGCCCTCTTTTAATAGATTTAGATAAAGGAAATTCCTGATTTGTGAACCTCTATCTATCTATCATAAAATAGAGAAAGAAAGACTACTTCCATTTTCCATTATGTGGAATGTAGTACTTCTTCAATTGGGAGAGATGGCTGAGTGGACTAAAGCGTCGGATTGCTAATCCGTTGTATGAGTTATTTGTACCGAGGGTTCGAATCCCTCTCTTTCCGTTTTCGTTGCTGACTTGATTGATTCTTTTCCAATTTGGAAAATCTTCATTTAATATGTGGAATAGATCCAATCCTAAGAAAATTGGAAAATGAACCAAGAAAACCCGTTGGATTTTATTCTTCACGTCCAGGATTACGCCCCGGATCATTAGATAGGAATCCAAAGATAAAGAGAGAAACAAAAAATATCACTACGGTATAAACGAAAACTTTCAGAGTAAGCATTACACAATCTCCAAGATGATTTTTTGAAAAAAAAAAGAGAATAGATTTTCGATTTTTCTACCCCATATTCTAGATTCCATTTTGACACCAAGAAATCTGGTTTTTTTCTAGAAATAGAACTCGTCACAAATGCATTTGTTTTTCATTAACCAAAAATTTCGTTTATTGTGGGAGACTAGGGTCTGTCATTGAAAAAAAGGTCCAAAATGATGGGGGTAAGCCGTAGTTACTGGCGACAAATGCATTTGTTTTTCATTAACCAAAAATTTCGTTTATTGTGGGAGACTAGGGTCTGTCATTGAAAAAAAGGTCCAAAATGATGGGGGTAAGCCGTAGTTATGGCGACTATTCAATAATTTCCGTGTCCGAATCGAGCGTTCAGACTCTCCAACTTATCTGATTTTGTCAATTATTCCAATTTTTTCTCGAAGAAATCATCCATTTTGGAGGCTATTCATTATTCGTAAGGATTTCATCGAAAACTTACAGCCGCTTGCCAAACAAAAGCTAAGAGAAAAAAAAACAGAGGTATGACTGGCATAACATCTACGATTGGATTCAAAAAAGCATAGGCTTCGGGCAATTTGCCGAAGAAAAAACGACTCGAATAAAAGGCAGAATTAATACAGATCAAACTAACGATATTAAGCATAACAGACATTTTGTTCTTGGGGATAATTGCATTTTGATTGAGTTTTTGATAGAAGGAAAAAAAAGAAAGTAAGGTAGACAAAAACGCCTTCTTTTTCTTTGAATCCACCCAATCCAAAATCTTCCAATTCTCAATTGAGAATAGAAGAAATCATACTTTCCTACAATATGTTAATTGAATTCTATGTAATGATCAATAAATTCCGTTGAATTCTATATCTATCCAAATTCGAGTCCTAATCGGTCGATCCAATCGATCCATATTTGGACTGGAGTTGATAAACAACTAATCCAACAGTATTCTTTATTTGTGTGTAGATCCCAACTGGAAATGGGGCGTAGCCAAGCGGTAAGGCATCGGGTTTTGATCCCGCTATTCGAAGGTTCGAATCCTTCCGTCCCACTGCATATCCATTTTTTTATGCTCTATTATTCGGCTCGAAAGAAGTACGGGAGTGGATAGGCCTTAATCCATCATCGAATTTCCATAGATGGGTCGGTTCCAATCTCATTAACAAATGATGAAGTTCCATAGCCTATAGCAATAGGGTATGGAGAAAATGTTTTTTCTTTGAATCTCATTTTTTTCTTTAGGTCTTTCGTGTTTGGCTCTAATGAAAAATAGGAAATCTATGTAAGGATTGAGGCAGGGGTGATTTATCCTATCGCTTTTTTGATTCCCTTTATGACAAGAGTGGATTATTGAACGATTACTCAACCCCATCTTAAAGTGAAAGAAAATACCTACCCTAGAATCCTCGAAAATGAGGAAATGTTTCCCTTAGATGGTATGTCTGGTTCGAGAATGATTTTTGCGTTTTTTTTGTGAAAAAAGGATTTGTCATCCTTTCCATTTTTGAAACGGAAATTCGAATTATAGCAATTCAATGTTATAGAAGATCGATCATAGTGACAACTGTTCAGTCTATCGGATAGGTAGGAAAACCACTCCCTATTTTTGGATTTTCATAATCAGACAGATGAAAAGAATAAAGATGCCAAAACTTCCATCATTTTTTGATCCAGCTCATGAAAAAAAAATGGGATTTCTTTCTTTGTTTTTTTGATCTATTTTCAATTCAATCAGTGATGAGTCAATTCAAAAAGAAAGACGGATCTTCCTAGGAAGATCAAACGTGATGCTTATTGTCCAATTTGATTTCAATTGAATCAAATTCAATACTGATGCCTAACTAGGAAAATGAATTTCCAATTTTTGGACTGATTCCTTGGAATCTTTGGTACTCAAAAAGTAGGAAGTCGTTGAATCTATCCTAGTAAGAGATCAAACGTGATGCTTATTGTCCAATTTGATTTCAATTGAATCAAATTCAATACTGATGCCTAACTAGGAAAATGAATTTCCAATTTTTGGACTGATTCCTTGGAATCTTTGGTACTCAAAAAGTAGGAAGTCGTTGAATCTATCCTAGTAAGTCACTTGAAGATACGGATTCAAAAGGTGATTCCTTTCTAGATTTCTATTTTTTTTCTTATCTTTATCTATAGATTAGATATGTATGTGAAAGATCTTGCTACGATTTTTTCAGAAAAAGAGTTCCACATATCCTATTCTATCCACCATATCCTATTATAGAAGAAGAAGACTCGATTCCGATGTCTATGGACAGCCGAATGAATGATTATTCATGATTCCATACTCGAATCAATTCCATACCGGTTCCAAATTAGAGGCATATTATGGTCAAACTTCGTTTGAAACGATGTGGTAGAAAGCAACGTGCGACTTGAAGGATACGATCCGTTGTGGATTTTGACATCCACCATTTTCATTTATCTAGGAATGAGGGTGCTCTTGGCTCGACATTCTTTGTTCTGGTACACTCGAACCCTTCGTTTTGGGTTGGGTTGTAATAGAATGCACGATGGAGCTCGAGTAGAAAGGATTCATTCATTTCTCGGGGGGCAAGGATCTAGGGTTAAATCAATTGGAACAACTTCGTAAATAGATCTAATATAGAAATCGAAAGAATCGATTTCGAGCCAGTTTCCAATTCAAAAGCAAAACGTGTTGGAATTTAGCAAACCATTTTCGAGTCAAAGTGTATCATGCGGGAATCAACTGTCCATAGGATTCTTTGCTAGAAAGGAATCCAAAAGGGGTATGTTGCTGCCATTTTGGAAGGATTAAGAAGCACTGAAGTAATGTCTAAACCCACGGATTGAAAAGAAGGATAAAGGATCTAAGAACAAGGAAAGACCATTTTGATTGTCTCGATAGTCTCAATACCTAGATCAGACTAAAGAATTCAAATAGAATTGAAACGAAACAAACAAAAGGGAGGAAAGACCACTCAATAAATCAAATTCACTAAAGATTTCTCCTTTGAGCTATTTGAGAATTATCCAACTTGAGTTAGGAGTACGAATGGTTTGCATTTTCGGGAAGAAAAAAGACAAATCAGAGGCGAATTTCTAGGCCCATTTTTGTCATTTCATTTCTTAGAATTACATACATAGACAAACCTTTGAATCAAATCATTTTTTCTTGAGCCGTACGAGGGGAAAACTTCCTATACGGTTCTAGGGGGGGTATTGTTGATCTACCCCAATGAGCCGTCTATCGAATCGTTGCAATTGATGTTCGATCCCGAAGAGAAGGAAAAGATCTTAGGAAAGTGGGCTTTTATGATCCACTGAAGAATCAAACTTATTTCAATGTTCCTCTTATTCTAGATTTCCTTGAAAAGGGTGCTCAACCCACAAGAACTGTTCACAATCTTTTAAAGAAAGCCGAAGTTTTGAAGGAACTTTCGTCTAATCAAATGAAATTCAATTAAAGAAAAAAGGAATCCCAGGGGGGGGGCTAGCGACTTCTATCTAATTTTGTATCATTTTTCTCTATTGACCCCCCTTCCACTGTAGAAACGTCTACAAAGGCTTCTAATAAGTCCCGGGCCCCCTGAGAATCCTTTTCTCGATTTTTTATACATTGGAAAACTGGGTTTGATTGACCAGGACAGAGAGTCACTCAAAGAAAGAAATGCATTATTCGTCAAAGTTTTCTTTATTCTTTTATTTATTCAATGACCAGAATTCACGGCGGATATATAGCTCGTAGAACAAAATTTCCTTGAAAAGGGTGCTCAACCCACAAGAACTGTTCACAATCTTTTAAAGAAAGCCGAAGTTTTGAAGGAACTTTCGTCTAATCAAATGAAATTCAATTAAAGAAAAAAGGAATCCCAGGGGGGGGGCTAGCGACTTCTATCTAATTTTGTATCATTTTTCTCTATTGACCCCCCTTCCACGGCAACAATTTTCTTTCCTTCGAGATAAAAGACATGATCCCTCCCGGCAGGGATGTCCTCTTCGTTCTTCGATTTATTGATCAAAAGGTAGACCTCTTTCTGGATATGAAAATGCAACATCAAATAAAATTTATGAATTTATCACTCCAGGGCATTTCA